AAAATCGGTCGATAATATCAGAATCTGATGAATCGACCCAAGTTGGCTTACTAATAGGATGACACGATGCGTTACAAAAATTCGCTTTAGACAATGATCCAATCAGAGAAATCATTGGCATTTTTGTATCTAGCTTTTTAATAGTATTATCTATTAGAAAGAAGTTTTCTAGCATTTGACTGCGTACCACTGAAGGATTTAATCGCACATTTGAAAGATAGCCTAGAAAGTCAAGAGAATATTTGCATAATTGGTTTATACGGACCCCTCCTGATTGAGACCACACATAAAAATGATATTGCCATAAATTGATAAAGTAATATTTCCACTTATTCATCATAAGAGGCGTATCGTTTGAAGCAAGAATAGATTTTCCTTGATATCTAACAAAATGTATGAAGGGATCCTTGAACAAGGATAGGTTGTTCTGAAAATCATTAGAAAAAACTTCTACAAGATGTTCGATTTTTCCATAGAAATAGATCCGTTCAAGAAAGATTGCAGAAGATGTTGATCGTAAATGATAGGATTGGTTACGGAGAAAAAGGAAAATGAATTCGCACTCACATATATGAGAATTATATAGGAAAAAAAAGAATCTTGGATTCAAATTCAAAATAGAAATGGATTTCTTTGAAGTAATAAGACTCTTCAAATTCAAATACTCGTAGAAAAAAAACCGTAATAAATGCAAAAAAGAGGCATCTTTTAACCAGCAGCGAAAGGCTTGAACCAAGATTTCAAAATGGATGGGGTGAGGTATTACTACATCTAACACAGAATTTAAATGTGCGAATTTGTCCTCTAAAAAAGGAAATATTGAATAAATTGATTTTAAATTATGAGATTTTGCTACTTCTTTCCCTTGTAAATAAGATACTAATCTTAGGGAAAATGGAATTTCCGCAATGACTGCAAATCCTGCCGATATGATTTGAGAATACAAATTCTTATTGTGCCCAAAAAATTGATTTTGTTTCGAATCATTAGCAGAAATAAGCAAATGATTCTCTTGATACATTTGAGTAATTAAACGTTTCACAATTAGTGAACTGGATTTATTGTCATAACGCACACTTTCCAACAAAATGGATGATTTATTTCGATTGAAACCATAATCATGAGCAAGCGTATAAATATACTCCCGAAAAATAAGTGGGTATAGGAAGTCATATTGGCGAGATCTATTTAGTTCTAAATAGAATTGAAGTTCCTCCATTTCAAACTCGATTTGAACCAAAGCAAGGGTGGGGGATCTAATCGGTTATCAAATGATACATAGTGCGATAGAGTCAAACCAAGGTATTCTTATAGTAAGAATAAACAAAAATAGATACCTCGAAGATAAGTGGATTCATCAACGGATTCTCTATCCTCTCTTTTTCCATTTAATTGATGTATGTTTGTTCTAGGATAAGAAGATGGTTAGAAATCCTTTATTTTTTTCAACCTAATCGCTCTTTTGATTTTGGAAAAAAATATCTTTTCTTTATCAATATACTGCTTCTTCTACACATTCATGCTTAACCCATAATAAATAGGGAATAACTAATAGTTAGGACTCAAAAAAAATCAATAATCCCCTCATGAGAAAGATCTTTACCGCATTAGGCACTAATTTAGTTTTAACGGTTAATTAGATCGGGTAATCCTTCAAATTAAGAAAAGAAGCTCGTTTTGCTTTTTGTTTCCCCATAATTTGGTCCCTAGGGCTCTATCCATTTATTCACTCGACCCAACTTTGAATTCAATTCATTTTTTTGTTACAAAAAAAAAAAATAGATTCTTAAAATTCTTTATTGATACGACATGCTGTTTTTTCCACATATTCCTTTTAGGATCAGTCGTGGTCTTAGAAACTCTACCGATGGTATGGACGAATCCCTTTCTTCATACAAATGTGTAAAAGATGCTAGCCGCACTTAAAAGCCGAGTACTCTACCGTTGAGTTAGCAACCCCCTAAAGAAATCGAATGTGGAGATATAACCGGAATCAAAAATATGAAATTTCCTAATGCAATCAAACCCTTCAATTAGCAAGAAATTCAATTAAATAAAAATTTCGACTCGATTTTTAGCATTCATTTAAAGGTTCAGATCTGCTAAAAATACAAGAAATTTTCATAGAAAATAAAAACATAGAACGAGAAAAAGTGAAAATTGATAGACTACCTCTCGTGTTACCCCATTATTATTCATTAATAAAATAACTTCTTGTATCACGCAAAAAAATCTCATTTCTTGTATCGCAACAAATTCAAAGAATCTATCATTTAAATTTGAAATAAAGTCAAAACTCCTGGAGCATTGATAAGGATAAATAGAAATGGATCCATTTATCCACGATCTAATTATATTTGTTCGATATATTGTTGTCAATATGATTGTGAATATTTAATATAAATGATGATAAAAGAATATAAAAAAACTATAAGAATAAAATAAAAAAAAAATGGATTTCCATTTTTTTCTTATTCATATTTCTTAGTATTTTATTTCAAAAGAAATAAAATACTAAGAAATATGAATAGGGCAAAGGAAAAAAGGAGGGGGAGGATATAATAAAGAAAAATTTATCCAAAGCTATATATGAGTCATCCACACCTCTTTTTTGTATTTCATTAATGAAAAATGAATGACATTTTTTTTAACTAAAATCAAATTTAAGTTCCGTAAAACCCCGCCTTCTTTAAAATATCATGAACAGTTCCTGTAGGCTGAGCGCCCCTTTCAAGGAAATATAAAATAGCGGGAACATTTAAATAGGTTTGATTAGATATCGGATCATAAAAACCCACTTTTCGAAGATCTCTTCCTTCTCTTCGGGATTGAACATCAACTGCAACGATTTGATAAACGGCTCATTGGGATAGAATAGATGGAATTGAATAAAAAATACCCCCCCCCAGAAACGTATAAGAAGTTTTCTCCTCGTACGTCTCGAGAAAAAATGATTAGAAGTTATATCTATGCATGAAATTAGAATGTCAAATCGATCCATAATCCAGCAAATCCATGAGACATTTAACCCCTTCTTTTTACCCTTTCTTTTCCTTCTTATTTTTTCGAAAAAGCAAAAAACATTCATACTCTCATAACTCAAGTTGGATAACTCTCAAATAGCTCTCAAAATTCTTAGGTATTTTCTTATTGAGTGGTCTCTAACCCTTTTTTGTTTGTCTTGTCTAGAATCGATTTTGATTCTTTATTCTGATCTAGTAGTTGAGACAATTGAAAACGGTATTTCCTTGTTCCAGGATCCTTTATCTTTGCCTTGAATCATTGGGTTTAAACATTAGTTCGGAGATCTTTAATAATTTCAAAAAATGGCAGCAACATGCCCCTTTTTTCTCTTTTTTTTGTTTGTGATCTCTTTCTATCAAAGAATCATATGAACAATGGATTCCCGCACGATAACCTTTTGATCGAAAGAGTTTTACCAATTCCAACAATTTAATTTGACTTTTTGATTTGAAAATGCTTTGAGTCGGACCCTTTCAATTTCTATATCAAAAATAGACTTACGTACGAAGTTGGAACAACTTATTGATTTGTCTTAACTAACCCTAGATCCTTTCCCCTTAAAAATAAATCTTTTCTACTCGAGCTCCATCCTATACTATTTATATTCCAACCCAACAAAAACACGGATTCTAATAGAACAGAAAAAAGAATGTCGAGCCAAGAGCACTTTGATTTCTATATAATAAAAAGTGGTGGTTTTGATATCCACAGCCAATTGATCATGTCCTTCAAGTCGCACGTTGCTTTCTACCACATCGTTTCAAACGAAGTTTTACCATAACATTCCCCTAGTTTTTTTTGAATAGGTATGTAATTGATTCAGTTAGGAAATCCTGAATAGTCATTGGTTCAGTCTGTGCGTAGTAATCTATAGTTCTTCCTAATATACTTAACTTATATGAGACTTATTTTATTCTTCTATAATGAATAGATTATGAATAGATGAAAATCAAATATGAAAACAATAAATAGGTAATTGATGATGAAGAATAGGTAATTGATGATGAAGAAAAAGTCTCAGTAAAAATTCAAATTAACCTGATTTTTCTTATATAAAATATATATTTTTATTTGTGTAATAAAAAATAAAAATATACCAGGAATATTCTCAATTTTAAATAAAAGAAAACAAATCAAAAAAATCTTTTTGAATCCGCCTTACATTGTCTCTTCAAATAAGTCGATAGAATAGATTCGACAATCTCACAGTTCTTCAATTCAAGTACTAACTAAGGACTTCTAAAAAATCAATATAAATAAATAAATATTGAATTGAAAAAAAAAGACTGATAAAGGAGAAAGTTGAATTTAACTGTTTTTCTTTTATTTCATTCTGAAATAGAAAATCAGAATCACAAAGTATAGGAAATTTCCGTATCTATCAGGTAGGCTGAACAATTCAATTCTACTAATTGGAAGTAATTATACATATTATGTGTTAAATATGTAGTTTCTATTTAGTTTAATATCTATAATTAAGGTAAGGACTCAGAAACAAATAATAATATTAAAAAAAATCGCAACAGGACCTATTAGGTTAGCAATCCCTGTGTATAAACCTCCTTTTTTTGTAAGGCTTCTTTGGCTTGAGGTTCAACTAATCTTTCCCGAAAGTAAAGCGGATGGGGTGTATGAATCACACCCGTGTCAATTGTTAATGGCGTTACAATTATTCATTAGAATCAAACATCAAATAACCTAAGAGATCCCAAGAAAAAACATATTTTCATATGTAATTTGATTTTTGATTAATGAGATTTGGACTGGACATAGACAGATATTCAAATTGATATCTTATATTACTGATTAACCCCTATCTCCTCTCCCAATTGAATTTTATGGGAATGATGAATCATAAAAAGAGAATGCCCAATATTTGATTGACTCTTATTCTTCTATTCTTATCTTAGAAGGTAGTTAAGAAAGATTCATTTTTTTTTTCTTTTATTTTATCTTTATTCTGATATAGAAAACGAGTATGCTCTGGGACGGAAGGATTCGAACCTTCGAATAGCGGGACCAAAACCCGTTGCCTTACCACTTGGCCACGCCCCATTTTGATTTCTATTTGAAACTACTAAAGAGTAATATGGGGATTCCTTTTTCGTCAATTCCAGTTCCTAAAATGTATGAAATGGATTAGTTTTTTGTTAGGATTTTGACACGTCTAGATATAGAATTCAACCGAATTTATTGATCATTACATAGAATTCAATTAAGATATTGTATGAAAGTCTCATTTCTTCAATTCTCTTCTAAAAAAAAAAAAAAAAAGAAAAATGGAAGGGCTTTTTTGATTGGATGAGTTCAAAGAAATATGTTTTTTTGAATCAGACTTATTTTCCTTTCTTCATTTTTTCCTTATCTCAAAAACATATTAATAACTCAATCAAAATAATCTCCAAGAAAAAAATTTTGTTATGCTTAATATCTTTAATTTGATCAGTATTTGTTTGAATTCTACGCCGTTTTCGGGTAGTTTTTTATTCGCCAAATTGCCCGAAGCCTATGCTTTTTTGAATCCAATCGTCGATGTTATGCCAGTAATACCTCTTCTCTTTTTTCTCTTAGCCTTTGTTTGGCAAGCCGCTGTAAGTTTTCGATGAGATCCTTAACACTGTCCCAGAAAAATTCATGATTTATTCGAGAAAAAAAAAAATGATAATAATTGAAAAAATCAGATAAGTATAAGTCTTACAGTATGAAGGAACCCTCAATTCAAACTTTGAAATTTTTGGATAGCCGCGAGAAATCTGGATTACCCCATTTCCTCATTCTGACCCGTTTTTGATCGAAAACACTACTTAGACTTAGAGTCCACCACAATATATCTAAGTATGAAAGAAATTCTTTTGTAATGAAAGATTCAACTCTTATTGCAAATCAATTTTTGAAAACTCTTTTCCACAATTTCTAGAAAGAAACCGCTTGATTTCTTGGTGTCAAGGTCAACAAAATAGGATATGTGGTCTAAAAACAGGGAATCTATTCTCTCTTTTTTTTTTTTGAAAAAATAAAATGATCTTGGAGATTGTGTAATGCTTACGCTCAAACTCTTTGTTTATACCGTAGTAATATTCTTTGTTTCGCTCTTCATCTTCGGATTCCTATCTAATGATCCGGGACGTAATCCCGGACGCGAAGAATAAAACAAAAAAAGTGGGGTTCCTCCCTTCATTTTTATAAATGGTATTAGGATTTGATTGATTCTATTGTCAAAAAACGGAAGGGAAAGAGAGGGATTCGAACCCTCGGTACGAATAACTCGCACAACGGATTAGCAATCCGACGCTTTAGTCCACTCAGCCATCTCTCCTAATTGAAAAAGGATAATTACTATGTTATAGTTCACAAAAAGGAATGATAATGCTTGAAAAAAAAAGCCCCTCTTTCATTTTCATTTTATTTGATTCTTTCTTTTCTTATTCTTATATATATAGATTTTATCTAATCTATTTGAAATAGAAATTCAAATAAATAGATTATTATATAGATACCCCTTTTATCAACAATTTCATTCCATATATTTTTTTTATAGAAATATAAAAAATAGAAAATAAAGATATAAATATATATCAAAAATTTAAGAAAGGGTTCTATAGTCTATAAAGATATTTCAAATAAAAAAATATCGCGGGGCTTTTTTGATTTCAAATTTCCCCGGCTTGGCCTGGTCAGACCGACCCGGCCGGGCTCTTTTTTTTTTCAAATCAAATCCATTTTTTTTTATCTATGATTATCTATGATTCCTATAATTCCGCGATCTCCCTTTGCTTGCTGTAGCAAAAAAATCTTGGTATTTAATTAAATTAATTAAATTAAAGTGAAAGAATAATTAGAAGCGGAAAAGGACTCTTTCTGTTTCTATGATAGAATATATAACCAAAAAGACATTTCTATTCTTTCTTTTCTTACTTCTTTTCTTTCTCTTATTTAGAATTTGTATTTATTATATTACTAAATAATACAAATTATTTGGATAAAAAATAAAAAGAAAAAGCTAATGGGTATCCCCCTTTCTAATTTTATCAAGCCTTCTAACGAAAGACGGCAACGCTCTAATTTTCAGGATTTTTTCTGATCCTATCTTGAGGACGCCAGAGTCCTTTGTTTGACAAAGAGTCCATTTATATACAATAATCACATTGTAGCGGGTATAGTTTAGTGGTAAAAGTGTGATTCGTTCTATTAACCCCCTCAGTAGTTAAGGGATCTTTCGGTTTGATTCATATTCCGATTAAAAACTTGATTTCTGAAAAGGATTAAATCCTTTACCTCTCAATGAAATACTCGAGGAATAATCTACATTCTCGTGATTTGTCTCCAAAGGTCAATTATAAATTGAAAAATTGGATTATGAAATTACGAAACATAATTTTTTTTTATTGGATCAATATTTCCAATTGAATAAGTATGAATAAAGGATCCATGGATAAAGAGATAGAAAAGTCTATTTCTAATCGTAACTAAATCTTC